TTTCAGTTATCAAACCCCTTTCTTTTCCCAAGTTCAATCTTACTAAGATTAATGAACATTTATCTCTTTCGATCCAACAATAAATTGTTATTCTTAACAAGTAGTTTTCTTGGTTGGTTAATTGGTCATATCTTTTTGATGAAATGTATTGGATTGATATTATTAGTTTGGTCAAAGCAAAAAAATTCGATCAAATCTAAGTTAGCTATGCGATTTGATAAGTACATTCTATTACAATTGGGAGATTATGTGGGTCAAATATTTGTTGTTTTTTCATTTGTTCTCGTTGCCCACTATTTAGGCAGAACACCGCTTCCATATTTTTATACTGATGAAATCTTAGAATACGAAGAGAAGGAAAAGGATGAAATCAATGGAGAAATCGATGTTGAAATAGATTCGGAAACGGAAGAAACTAAACAAGAACAAAACGGCTCCATCGAAGACGAAGAAAATCTTATTTCTTATCTTTTTCCGAAAAAAGATAAGACTTTGGACAACATTGAGCAAGATAATAATATCTTCGCATTGGAAAAACCTCTTGTAACTACTCTTTTCGATTATCAAAGATGGAATAGGCCATTGCGATATATAAAAAACGATCACTTTGAAAGAGTCGTACGAGATGAAAATTCACAGTTTTTTTTTCATATATGTCAAAGTGATGGAAAAGAACGAATATCTTTCACGTATCCACCTGATTTATCTAGTTTTCTGAAAATCATGGAAAAAAAAATGGATCTCTTCACAAGAGATAAAATATCCTATAATGATAATGAATTGTCTAATTATTGGAGCTCCAATAATAAAGAAAAAAGAAAGAAACTAAGCAATGAATTTTTTAAAAGGGCAAAAGTTCTAGATAAGAAATATAAGAAATATAAGAACTTTATTCCTGTGGATGTATTTGAAAACCGAATTAGATTGTCTAATGATAAGAGGAAAATAAAATATTTAACTAAAATATATGATCCTTTCTTGAATGGACCTTTTCGTGGACAAAGCTTTTCACCATCAATTCAAAATGAAACTTACACAACAAATTCCATTTTGATAAATAAGATTCATGGTCTCCTTCTTTCTATTAATAGTAATTATCCAGAATTTGAACAGAAAATAGATCAATTTGATAGAAAATTTTTATTAACTGAAATTGGTTTTTTTTTTAACTTAATCAGTCAATTTTCGGAAAAATCCGTATCAAGTTTTAATTTTGACGGACTTTATTTATTTCCAGAACATGAACAAGTAAAAATATATTCCGAAGAAAAAAAAAGAAAAAAAAAATTCTTATTCGAGGCAATTAGAACTGATCGGAACAACCAAACCATTTTTAATAGAAAGAAATGTAGTGGAATAAACGAAATCAGTAAACAAGTTCCTCGATGGTCATACAACTTAATCGACGAAGTGGAGCAAGCGACGGAAAGACTAATAAAAGAGCCTCAGATTCGTTCCCCAAGAGCCGAACGTATAGTCATTTTTGATGGGAATACAGATTCACTTTCACTGAATTTGAATCTTCGTCCTAGAAATGACAATGAGTCTCTTCCTGAACAGGACCTAAATCACGAATTTTTTCTAATAAATTTTTTACGCGAACTAGATTATGACCGAGATCTAATTAAGGGATCTATGCGCCCTCTAAGGCGTAAAACAGCGATTACGAAACTTTTTCAAGCAAATGGAACTGAACATTCCCCCACTTTTTTGGAGATAATAGACAATTACCTATTCTTTTTTCTTTTTGGTGATCTTTTCGATGATCTATCCCAATATTGGAAAGAAATGTTCAGGAAACCTGGTACTGACAATTCAGAATTTGTGGAGTTTCAGAAAAGGATCCAACACAAATACGAGGAGGACGACAAAGACGAGGCTGAAATAAGACTTAGAAAAATAGAAGAAGACTGGGAAAGTATTCTATATGGTCTAATAATTAGAAGTTTTGTATTACTAATCCAATCTTTTATTAGAAAATATATTCTACTACCTTCATTGATAATAACTAAAAATATCATTCGTATCCTATTATTTCAAAATCCCGAATGGTCAGAAGATTTTAGGGATTGGCGCAGGGAAGTTCATATTAAATGCACCTATCAGGGCATTCCAGTATCCCACAAAGAATTGCCAAAAAACTGGTTCGACGCGGGTATTCAGATAAGGATCTTACAACCTTTTGTTCTGAAACCTTGGCACAAATCTAAGGTACAATCTACTGAAAAAAAAAAAAAAAAAAATCCACAGAAAAAAAAATATACTGAAAACAAAAACTTCTGGTTTTTAACAGGTTATGGAACACTAGTAGAATCGTACCTTGATGAGGGTTACCCAAGAGACCCACTTTCATTTTTGCGTCCCGTTTTAAAAACAATAACGAAACAATTGAAAAAAGATTTGAAAAAGCGTTTTTTTCAAGTTCTAAAATTTTTAAATGAAAGAAAAAAAAGGTTTCGAACTATGTTAAAAAAAATAGAAAACTGGAAGATTCTTAAAAGTATTCTAGTTAGGTTCAAAACAATAGATGAAACAGTAGATGAACTGAGTGAAAGCAAAAAAACTTCAATCAGTAAGAATAATTCAAAGATTGAGGTGATTGAGGAATCACCCGTTAAAATGGAATCTATTAATTGGACAAATTCTTCATTCACAGAAAAAAGGATAAAAGATCTTAATGTTAAAACAAAGACAATCATAAAACAAATAGAAACAATGACAGAAGAAAAAAAAGAGGGGATTCTAACTTCAGAGATCAATTTGAATTCGAACAAAACTACTTATGATGCTAAAAGATTAGAATTACAAAAAAATATTTTGCAAATCTTACAAAGAAGATTTGTTCGATTAATACGTAAATCCTATTCTTTTTTCAAAATTTTCATAGAAGGGGTATACATAGATATACTTTTATGTATCAGTAGTATTGCTAGGATCCATCGACAACGTTTTCTTGATTTTCTTGAATCAACAGACAAAATACTAAATGTAAAAAAATCCATTTACTACAAAAAAAAAAAAATGGAAGAAAGAATTGAAAATCAAAGTATAATTCCATTAATGTCGATTATAGACAAATCTGGGAATATTACGAATATGAATTCACAGAATTCTTGGGATGTATCTTCTTTGTCACAAGACTATGTATTGTATAAATTATCACAAATCCAAGTTAGTAATGGATATAAATTTAAGTTAAGATCTATTTTTGAATCTCCTGGAAGATCTTTTTTTCTTAAGAATGAAATAAAGGATTATTTTTTTAGAATACAAGGAACATCCAATTCCAAATTAAGACATACAAAACGTCCCGATTCGTTAATGAATCAATGGACAAATTGGTTAAAGCTTCATTATCAATATGATTTACCTGAGAACAGATGGTCGAGATTAGTATCACAAAACTGGAGGAATAGAATCAATGAACATCGTGTGGCTCAAAAGAAAGATTTAGTTGAATATGATTCATATGAAAAAAATCAATTAATTCTTTCCAAAAAACAAGAACAAGAAGGAGACTTATTAGAAATAGAAATTAAAAAAAAAATTAAAAAACAATATAGATATGATCTTTTCGCCTATCAATATCTTCATTTTGCGGATAAGAAAAAATCCTATATTTATGGATATAGATCACCGCAAGGAAACAAAAACCAAGCGATTTCTTATAATTACAACCCATGTAGAAAAGAATTTTTGGATATAATAGGCGATATCTCTATCCAAAATTATCTAGATCTAGAAGAATATGATACTCTAGATATGGAAAAAAATCTGGATAGAAAGTATTTCAATTGGATGGGAATGAATGTAAAAAGGAAAAAGACTTCTATACCGAATAAGAAATTGCTTATTCCCCAATTTTGGTTCTTTTCAAAATTAAGCAACTTTTATTATGCATATAAGATGAATCCTTGGATCTTACCAATAAAATTCTTTGTTTTGCAGCTTTATGGACAAGATAATTTAGAGTTAACAACGGAAGAATACGTGAGTCCAGTAGATGTAGATCTTAAATCTCGCTCATACTATTATAACGGATCAGATTCTAAATACAGGACCGATCTAAAGGGAGAACGGGATTTCTTACTATCAAAATATTTGGGTTTTTATTTGCACTGTGATAGTTCCGACCAAGAAATAGGAATGGATAATATCAACTTATTCATTCTCCTGCTTAGAATGAAAAATTTAAAAAAAATTGTAATAATGTCGATTAAAAAGCTAGAGCTAGATTTAGAAATGCTGGTTGATTCAATTACGAAGGATTTTTGTTATACAGAATGTAGGGACACTGAGGACTTGAAGGAAAGGCTAATCTTTTTTATTGAACCTATTCGCCTGTCTACAAAAAACCATGAACACTCTCTTATATATCAAACCATAAGAGTACCGTTGATTCATAAGAGTAAGAGGCGAAAAAGTTGGAGTTGGAAAAAAAGTCGTGTTGATCAAAAGATAACAGAAAATAAAGATAAAAATCTTTATGATTTGTTTGTTCCTGAAAATCTTTTGTCCCCTAGACGCCGTAGAGAATTGAGAATTCTAACTTGTTTCAATCCTAAGAATAGAAATACTGTGCATAGAAAAACAATAAATGACAATGAGAATCAAATAAAAAATGTTTCTCAAGTTTTGGCTAAAAATAAAGATCTTGATAGCGAAACAAAAAAACTAATGAATTTTAAATTATTTCTTTGGCCAAATTATCGATTAGAAGATTTAGCTTGTATAAACCGCTATTGGTTTAATACCCATAATGGAAGCCATTTCAGTATATTAAGGATACATATGTATCCTCGATTGAAAGATTAATTTAGAATCTACATTTATCTTCTATTTATCATTATCATAATATTTTTTGTAACAGATCTGATATGTGAATATATATATATAAATAAATAAAAATTTTTATTTATATTTATTTATATATATATTTATTTATATTTTTATATAATATTTTTATATAAATAAATAAAAATATAAATTTAAATAATAAAAATATAAATTAAAAAAAAAAAAAGAAATGCGATGGTCTTATTTTTATTTGAAATAGACAAGACAATAGAATTTTTTATCTATTCAATTAATAAATATAGTATTTTTTTTTTATCTATTTGAATTACATTCCTTAATAATATAATAATATAATTGATTTGAAAAAAAAAAAAAATTAAGATAATTTTATATACAAAATTAAAAATTAGTGTCATTACTATTACTGATCAATAAAAATATCTACCAAAAACGAGGGGGAGAGAAAAGCTTTCATTTTATGATAAAAAATTCATTTATACCTGTTATTTCACAAAAAAAAAAAGAAGAAGAAAACCCCGGATCAGTTGAATTTCAAGTATTCAATTTCCATAATAAGGTACTAAGACTTACTTCACATTTGGAATTACACCCAAAAGACTATTTATCTCAAAGGGGTTTACATATAATTCTAGGAAAACGGCAACGACTACTGTCTTATTTGTCAAAGAAAAATAAAATACGTTATAAAAAATTAATAAATCAGTTGGGTATTCGGGATTCACAAATTCGTTAATTTCTAAAATCATTTTCAATTATTCGATTTATTAGATCCTGAATTTTGATGAACTTTTTTTTTAACGATTCATGGAAGAATGAATCGAGGAAAAACCTATGAATGTGCCAGCTACAAGAAAAGACCTCATGATAGTCAATATGGGGCCTCAACACCCATCAATGCATGGTGTTCTTCGACTTATTGTTACTCTGGATGGTGAAGATGTTATTGATTGTGAACCAATATTGGGTTATTTACACAGAGGTATGGAAAAAATTGCGGAAAATCGAACAATTATACAATATCTGCCTTATGTAACACGTTGGGATTATTTAGCTACTATGTTCACAGAAGCAATAACCGTAAATGGACCGGAACAATTGGGAAATATTCAAGTACCTAAAAGAGCCAGCTATATACGAGTAATTATGTTGGAATTAAGTCGCATAGCTTCTCATCTACTATGGCTGGGACCTTTTATGGCAGATATTGGTGCACAAACCCCCTTTTTCTATATTTTTAGAGAAAGAGAATTAATATATGATCTATTTGAAGCTGCGACAGGTATGAGAATGATGCATAATTATTTTCGTATTGGAGGAGTAGCGGCTGATCTACCTTATGGTTGGATAGATAAATGTTTTGATTTTTGCAATTATTTTTTAACAAGGGTTATTGAATATCAAAAACTGATTACGCGAAATCCAATTTTTTTAGAACGAGTTGAAGGCGTAGGTGTTGTTGGGAGAGAGGAAGTTATAAATTGGGGGTTATCAGGACCGATGCTTCGGGCTTCCGGAATACAATGGGATCTACGTAAAGTCGATAATTATGAGTGTTACGAGGAATTTGATTGGGAAGTTCAATGGCAAAAAGAAGGAGATTCATTAGCTCGTTATTTAGTTCGAATTGGTGAAATGATGGAATCCATTAAAATTATTCAACAGGCTTTGGAAGGAATTCCAGGTGGGCCATATGAAAATTTAGAAATTCGCTCCTTTGATAGAGAAAAGGAGCCAGAATGGAATGATTTTGAATATCGATTCATTGGTAAAAAATCGTCTCCGACTTTTGAATTGCCCAAACAAGAACTTTATGTGAGAGTTGAGGCCCCCAAGGGGGAATTAGGAATTTTTCTAATAGGAGATCAGAATGGTTTTCCTTGGAGATGGAAAATTCGTCCACCTGGTTTTATCAATTTGCAAATTCTTCCTCAATTAGTTAAAAGAATGAAATTGGCTGATATTATGACAATACTAGGTAGCATAGATATCATTATGGGAGAAGTTGATCGTTGAAATGATAATTGATACAACGGAAGTCCAAGATATAAATTCTTTTTCCGGATTGGAATCTTTCAAAGAGGTCTATGGAATTCTATGGATACTTGTACCTATTTTGATTCTTGTATTGGGAATCACAATAAGTGTACTAGCAATTGTATGGTTAGAAAGAGAAATATCTGCAGGGATACAACAGCGTATTGGACCCGAATACGCTGGTCCTTTTGGAATTCTTCAAGCTCTAGCAGACGGAACAAAACTACTATTCAAAGAGAATCTTATTCCATCTAGGGGAGATATTCGTTTATTCAGTATCGGACCATCCATATCAGTAATATCAATTCTAATAAGTTATTCAGTAATTCCTTTTGGCTATAACTTTGTTTTATCTGATTTCAATATCGGTGTTTTTTTATGGATTGCTATTTCGAGTATTGCTCCCATTGGACTTCTTATGTCAGGATATGGGTCAAATAATAAATATTCCTTTTTGGGTGGTCTACGAGCTGCTGCTCAATCGATTAGTTATGAAATACCATTAACTCTATGTGTCTTATCAATATCTCTACGTGCGATTCGTTGAAACCCAAAAAGCTATTCTATGCTATTGCTATGCTCCTCTCTTTAGAGTACTCTATAGGAAAGGAGTCGAATAAATTAAATAGAAACCTTCATTATCTTAATTTGATTTTTCACAATTCGGATTGAAGAACTAAATTAGATAGTTATATGAGTGAAATAAAACAGCTTATATTGAATAAAATTTCAGAATACTCTATTACTTATAGTTAACAGATAGTATGATGATTTTAAATGGCAGTAAAAATATTGAGTCTCATTTTCTATGTATAAGAATGAAGTCAAATAAAATAAATTATAAAGAGAAGAGGACATTTAACCCAAGATTGGATAATATTTTTCATCCTGTTTTGAAGCGGGCTCAAACGACCAACCTTATTGAGTTTTAGTTATCATTTGTATGATCATAGATGTATTAAATTAAAATTAATAAGGGGTTAATAAAAAAAAAGGAGTGGATGGTTAGAAACACCAAGATACACAAAGGATTAGTAACACAGATTTTGTAAATTATCCAAAAGACAATTTACGCATAATAGAAAAAGAATACTAATTGGGGCTTTAAGTTGGTAGAAAAAATCAAGCAGTACTCCCCATAACTCCGATCCAGAGTATGCTTCCATCCACTGATTAAATAAATTACTATCAGGAACGAAAAAATCCTTTAAAATTTGTTAAGTCCCTTTTTCATAGCACAAAAAAGAAGAATAGGAACGAAAAAAGAAGAAGAAATCATAAACGAAAAGCAGATCTCTTTTTTGTTTATGATTTCTTATATCCATATTCATGGAGATCAAATTCACATGATAATTAAGAAACGAATGTGTAATTCTTTTTCGTAATTCAAAATGCGGAGGGTTATGGAGAATTCTAAAAGAGTATTTTATTGAAGAATTCAGTTATTATTCAACAAATTCAAATTTCGATTTTTAAGGGATGAGATCAATTCAGAAGTGCCTTATTGTATTGTATCTTTTATTAAAATGGATTTATCTTTCTTATTTAGTTATTTCTAGAACAGACAGAATTGAATTGGTCTAATTCAGAACCGTTTGATAGATTTAAATCTTCTATATCTTATGGATATATCACGAGATAAATAATCGTCCCGGTCCTTAGATTTACTTAAGGCTTTCCAGGAGCCGTATGAGATGAAAATCTCATGTACGGTTCTGTAATAGAGATGGGAACAGTAATGTTATCACCGACTAGGATTATCTAACAGTTTAAGTACAGTTGATATAGTTGATGCGCAATCAAAATATGGTTTTTGGGGATGGAATTTGTGGCGTCAACCTATCGGTTTCATTGTTTTTCTAATTTCTTCACTAGCAGAATGTGAAAGATTACCTTTTGATTTACCAGAAGCAGAAGAAGAATTAGTAGCGGGTTATCAAACAGAATATTCGGGTATTCGATTTGGTTTATTTTACGTTGCTTCCTATTTAAACCTTTTAATTTCTTCATTATTTGTAACAGTTCTTTACTTGGGCGGTTCAAATATCTCTATTCCGTACATATTCGTTTCTGAGTTTTTTGAAATGAATAAAACATATGGAGTTTTTGGAACTACAATTGATCTCTTTATTACATTAGCTAAAACTTATTTTTTCTTATTCGTTTCTATCATAACAAGATGGTCTTTGCCTAGGCTAAGAATGGATCAATTATTAAATCTTGGATGGAAATTTCTTTTACCTATTTCTCTCGGTAATCTATTATTAACAACTTCGTCTCAATTGTTTTCACTGTAAAAGATTTATTTTCTATATTCATAACTTGTCTCAAATAAGAGAAAGAAATAAAACAAAAATATTCATAGATATTTACGATATGTTCCTTATGGTAACTGGGTTCATGAATTATGGTCAACAAACAGTCCGAGCTGCAAGGTACATTGGTCAAAGTTTCATGATTATCTTATCTCACGCAAATCGTTTACCTGTAACTATTCAATATCCTTATGAAAAATTAATCACATCGGAACGTTTCCGCGGTCGAATCCATTTTGAATTTGATAAATGCATTGCTTGTGAAGTATGTGTTCGTGTATGTCCTATAGATTTACCCGTTGTTGATTGGAAACTGGAAACTGATATTCGAAAGAAACGATTGCTAAATTACAGTATTGATTTCGGAATCTGTATTTTTTGTGGTAACTGTATTGAGTATTGCCCAACAAATTGTTTATCAATGACTGAAGAATATGAACTTTCAACTTATGATCGTCACGAATTGAACTATAATCAAATTGCTTTGGGCCGTTTACCAATGTCAGTAATTGATGATTATACAATTCGAACAATTCAAATAAAATAAAAAAAGAGAATTTTTTATAATTAAAAATTATTTTTATTCTTATAAAATAAAAAAGAAAATCAGATTTTATATTTTTGTTTTAATATAGTTTCAAACTAATCTTTAGTATAAAGACTGGAATGACATTGATTATCTAACTGTAACTATATATCAATCAATTCAAACTCCTTAGGATTTTTTTTCAATGCAAAAAAAAAATTAAGTATATAAAAATTTTTTTCCTGGTCATATCAATACGGTCATGAAATTTCGATTTCTTTGTCTTTTTTTTTACATATAATGGATTTGCCTGAAACGCTACACGATTTTCTTTTAGTCTTTCTGGGATCGGGTATTATATTAGGAAGTCTAGGAGTAGTATTACTTACCAACCCTATTTTTTCTGCTTTTTCGTTGGGACTGGTTCTTGTTTGTATATCCTTATTATATATTTTATCAAACTCCCATTTTGTAGCTGCATCACAGCTACTTATTTACGTGGGAGCTATTAACATTTTAATCATATTTGCTGTGATGTTCATGAATAGTTCCGAATATTACCAAGATTTTAATCTTTGGACTGTTGGGGATGGAATTACTTTGATAGTTTGTACAAGTATTTTTGTTTCACTAATAACTATTATTCCAGATACTTCATGGTACGGAATTATTTGGACTACAAGACCAAATCAGATTATTGAGCAAGATTTGATAAGTACTAGTCAACAAATTGGAATTCATTTATCAACCGATTTTTTTCTTCCATTTGAACTAATTTCAATAATTCTTTTAGTTGCTTTGATAGGTGCAATTGTCGTAGCTCGCCAGTAAGAAATCTTTATAGAATTAGTAATATAAATCAAGATTTTTTTTTTTTCAATTCTATGTTATGTATAAACTCTTTTTTTTTTATTGCCAATATATTCTTTTGTTCCAGACTTGGTATATTCTTTAGTCAATTGAATCTGTTGAATTGTTGTTCATATTGAAATGAATCAAAATTAATAAGGAGTTGGTCAATGATGCTCGAACATGTACTTGTTTTGAGTGCCTATTTATTTTCTATTGGTATCTATGGATTGATCACGAGCCGAAATATGGTTAGAGCCCTTATGTGTCTTGAACTTATACTGAATGCAGTTAATATAAATCTCGTAACTTTTTCTGATTTTTTTGATAATCGCCAATTAAAAGGAAATATTTTTTCAATTTTTGTTATAGCTATTGCAGCCGCTGAAGCAGCTATCGGACTGGCTATTGTTTCCGCAATTGCTCGTAACAGAAAATCAACCCGTATCAATCAATCGAATTTGTTGAATAAATAGCATTAATTAATCATAATTAATAAAAAAAATTCAATTCAAATAGTGAGTGTAATATTTATCAATTCAAATTAATATGTATTCTACACAACTTATGATCATGTTTGCATTGCCTAAATCATAAGAAATCAAAGTATCCTGGTCCTCTTCTATTCCTTCTTCTAAATTTATCTAGACATCTTTTTTGATTAACAATTAACAATATTCTAACAAATCATTGATTCATCTGGTATATAAATATATGATTCATTTACGAGTTTACTAGATCGATAATTTTCATTTTTTATGTTCAAAAATTACTATAGATACAATGTCACATTCAGTAAAGATTTATGATACATGTATAGGATGTACTCAATGTGTCCGAGCTTGTCCCACAGATGTATTAGAAATGATACCTTGGGATGGATGTAAAGCTAAGCAAATAGCTTCTGCCCCAAGAACAGAGGACTGTGTTGGTTGTAAGAGGTGTGAGTCCGCTTGTCCGACGGATTTCTTAAGTGTTCGGGTTTATTTAGGGCCTGAAACAACTCGAAGTATGGGTCTAGCTTATTGATACGTTTCAAAAAACACCACACGAATACGTTTTTTTACTGGCAAAAACCCGTGCTCAAAAAAATATTTTGTATTTTTTTTTGAGCACGGGCTTTTCTGGCCCAAGTGTATCTTATTTTTATGACGAATTATTTTCCTTGGTTAACAATAGTTGTAGTTTTCCCAATAGCCGCAGGTTCCTTAATTTTCTTATTCCCTCATAGGGGAAATAAGGTAATTAGGTGGTATAGCATTTGTATATGCTTAATCGATCTCCTTCTAACAACCTATGCATTTTGTTATCATTTCCAATTGGATGATCCACTAATTCAACTGACGGAGAATTATAAATGGATCAATTTTTTTGATTTTTACTGGAGATTGGGAATAGATGGACTCTCTATAGGACCTATTTTACTGACGGGATTTATAACTACTTTAGCCACTTTAGCGGCTCAGCCGGTTACTCGAGAATACCAATTATTCTATTTCCTGATGTTAGCAATGTATAGCGGTCAAATCGGACCATTTTCTTCTCGAGACATTTTACTTTTTTTCATCATGTGGGAATTGGAATTAATTCCCGTTTATCTACTTTTAGCCATGTGGGGGGGAAAGAAACGTTTGTATTCAGCTACAAAGTTTATTTTGTACACTGCAGGAGGTTCTGTTTTTTTATTAATGGGAATTCTGGGTATCGGTTTATATGGTTCTAATGAACCAACATTAAATTTTGAAACATTAACTAATCAATCGTATCCTGTGGCGCTAGAAATAATATTATATACGGCATTTCTTATTGCTTTTGCTGTCAAATCGCCGATTATACCCTTACATACATGGTTACCAGATACCCACGGAGAGGCACATTACAGCACTTGTATGCTTTTAGCCGGAATCTTATTAAAAATGGGAGCATATGGGTTGGTGCGAATTAATATGGAATTATTTTCCCACGCTCATTCAATATTTTGCCCCTGGTTAATGATATTAGGTTCTATTCAAATAATCTATGCCGCTTCAACATCTTTTGGTCAACGTAATTTAAAAAAAAGAATAGCTTATTCTTCGGTATCTCATATGGGTTTCATAATTCTAGGAATTGGTTCTATAAGTGATACTGGGCTCAACGGGGCCATTTTACAAATAATATCTCATGGATTTATTGGCGCTGCCCTTTTTTTCTTGGCAGGAACTAGTTATGATAGACTACGTCTTCTTTATCTTGACGAAATGGGCGGAATGGCTATCCCAATGCCAAAAATATTCACGATTTTCACTATCTTATCGATGGCTTCTCTTGCATTGCCGGGCATGAGCGGTTTTGTTGCCGAATTGATAGTTTTTTTTGGAATAATTACCAGTCAAAAATATCTTTTCATGATGAAAATACTAATTACTTTTGTAACCGCAATTGGAATGATATTAACTCCTATTTATTTATTATCTATCTTACGGCAGATGTTCTATGGATACAAGTTTTTTAATACACCAAACTCTTATTTTTTTGATTCTGGGCCGAGAGAATTATTTATTTCGATTTCTATCCTTATACCCGTAATAGGTATTGGTATTTATCCGGATTTCATTTTTTCATTCTCGGTTGACAAGGTTGAAGCTATTCTAGCTAATTTTTGATAGAGCATTTTCATGAATAAATGAATCAAAAAGAGAAAAAAACCTTATGAAAAAGAATATTTTTCTGTTAGATTCACTTAAAAAAATTGAAATTATAATCCAATATGTTTGTTGTTTGTGAGAACCCCTCGAATCATTACATTACTTGATTGAAAGGGTTCTCCACGATTTATGGAAAGTATATATTTATATGCTTTCCATATTTTTATTTCTCAGGTTCTTTACTCATTGAAATTTAATTAGATGTAAATGAACCATAACTATGTAGTCCTATTCCTAATAGATTGATCCCCAAATAACATATCCAAATTATAAGAAATCCGATAGAGGCCACTATTGAAGAATTTACACCTTCAAATTTTTTATTTTTTCTAGTATGTAAATAAATCGCGAATATGGTCCAAGTAATAAAGGCCCAAGTTTCCTTTGGATCCCAATTCCAATAGGACCCCCATGCCTCGTTAGCCCATACTGCCCCTGAAAGAATACCTATCGTTAAAAACAGAAAACCCAGACTAATAATACGATAACCCCAACGATCCAATTGTTGAATAAATTGAGACCTATAATAATTTCGAGAAGAATAAAAAGATGTTTTTCGTAAAACATTGTTTCTTTCATTCATATTCATGTATTTTATTTCGACAAAATCAACGGATTTATTTAAAAAATCCAAATTCTTGGTAAAAGCAAGAATTTGGATGGCTTCTTGAAACGTAATGACTAAAATAGCTACTGATAATAATGATCCACATAAAAGAGCTGCATAGCCCAATATCATCATACTTACGTGCATCATTAGCCAATGGGATTGTAGAGCGGGTACTAATATTACAGATTGATGCATTTTGGTTAAAAGACCCGAAGTCGCAAAGCCTTGGGTAAAAATAACACTTGGTGCGATTATTGTACTTAAAAGGTTTTTTTCCTTTTTAAAACACGGAACCATATGAAAAATGGAAAAACCCCATGAAAGAAAGATTAGTGATTCATATAAATCACTAAATGGTAAATGGCCCGAAAAAAACCAACGAGTAATTAACAATCCCGTTACACAGAAAAAAGTTATTATCATGGCTTTTTTGGACAAATCATATAATCCTACGATTTCATTGACTAATAAGGTTATCAAATGAATTGAAATAACAATTGATATGACGGAAAACGATATATGAGTTAATATATGCTCTAAAGTTGAAAATATCATATCTATAATGAAAATAAATATCTATAATGAAAATAAAAAAGGTATGAATACTAGGAATAGAAATAGGGAATTGAATTCATTATAGGACTTCTTCTTTTCAAATTTTAAAAATATAGCATAGGATGCCATGCCGCTACTCGGACTCGAACCGAGATGCTCTAGCACTGCTTCCTAAGAGCAGCGTGTCTACCAATTTCACCATAGCGGCTTACTCGAAATCATAATAACCAACTCTTTAGTCAATCGTCGAGATTGAAAGAATCACTTAAAGTGCACTATTTATTTAGTACATTTCTTTCCTAAACATCTAGTATAAATTGAGAATAAGAAGTAAATTTAAAATTTGTATTTATTCGAATATCAAAAATATGAAAAAATTAGATTCTATATATTTAGAATATATTATATATATATAATATATTCTAAATATATGTTCCATATTCTATACTAGTATTAGTATAAAATGAGTATTAAAGAATACTCTTTGAATCGAGCTAATTTATATTATTCCAATCCAACATTTTTATTTGTTACAAAAAAAACTTTTTGATTTACCTGTAAAAATGGATTGAGCTAATGAAAAGGCTTTCAATGCTGTCCAATATCCCTTTTTTTTCCAAAAATTTTTACGAATATTTTTTTTTGATATAGAAGTGCGCTTTTTTGGAACTGCCATACAATTAGGATAGTTTTTTTATTACTATAGTTCGATGTGAAAGACATTTGTTCTGTAAATGAAAACGAATTATTCTGTAATTAGCCGTATGTCTTATTTATCTTAATTCCCTCTTTCTTTTTTTCTATCTAAAGTAAAACCATTGAATATTATAAACCTTTTCCAAATATTTCATAGATAATAGATCTATATCTATGGATCTCTTTTTATTGTAATGTAAAAGAATCAATTAGTTCAAAAAGAAACTAATTTATATTGTTTTTATAAGTTATATCAAAATAAACAAATGTTCTTCATTTTGGTGTAATGATTTATCCCCACTCTCACTCTATATATCAAAATTTTGATTTTATTTATTATTATTTAATTTCATTATTATTTATTAATAGTGATTTTTCTTAATATATATATAAATGACTAACATAGTTATTTATATTACTTATAATTAATATTACTTAAAATAATAAGATTTTTTTTATTTTCACTAGGAATTTGGTTATTGGCCGATTTTGACTTTGTACTTTCCAATATTGGAACGATTGTGCAAAGATTCAGAAGAATTAAGAATATAAAATTCGATTTATTTATTCACTTTTTATTAACCGAACCCCTTTACAAAAGAGATAAAACAAATGAATAAGAAACAAAATTCATCAAGAATCAAAATATTTTTTATTCTTTATTTTTTTTTGTATGGAATATATACATCAATATTCATGGATCATACCTTTCATCCCACTTCCAGTTCCTATTTTTATAGGGGTAGGACTTCTACTTTTTCCTACGGCAACAAAAAATATTCGCCGTATGTGGGCTTTTCCTAGTATTTTATTGTTAACGATAGTTATGATTTTTTCGATCGATCTATCGATTCATCAAATCCAGAATAGTTCTATCTATCAATATGTATGGTCTTGGACTATAAATAATGATCTTTCTTTAGAGTTTGGCTACTTGATTGATTCACTTACTTCTATAATGTCAATATTAATCACTACTGTTGGGATTCTGGTTCTAATTTATAGTGATAGTTACATGTCTCATGATCAAGGCTATTTGAGATTTTTTACTTATCTGAGTTTTTTTAATACTTCAATGTTAGGGTTAGTTACTAGTTCAAATTTGATACAAGTTTATATTTTTTGGGAATTGGTTGGAATGTGTTCTTATCTATTAATAGGTTTTTGGTTCACACGTCCTATTGCGGCAAATGCTTGTCAAAAAGCGTTTGTAACTAATCGTGTGGGGGATTTTGGTTTATTATTAGGAATTTTAGGTTTTTATTGGATAACGGGTAGTTTGGAATTTCGGGATTTATTTCAAATATTCAACAACTTAATTTATAAGAATGAGGTGAATCTTTTTTTTGTTACTTTGTGCGCCCTCTTGTTATTTTGCGGATCAGTTGCGAAATCCGCCCAATTCCCTCTTCATGTATGGTTACCAGATGCTATGGAAGGTCCTACTCCTATTTCCGCTCTTATCCATGCTGCTACTATGGTAGCAGCAGGAATTTTTCTTGTAGCTCGACTTCTTCCTCTTTTCATAGTTATACCCCCCATAATGAGTGTAATAGCTTTGATAGGTATAATAACAGTAGTATTAGGAGCTACTTTAGCGATTGCTCAAAAAGATATTAAGAAAAATTTGGCCTATTCTACAATGTCTCAATTGGGTTATATGATGTTAGCTTTAGGTATGGGCTCTTATCGAGCCGCTTTATTTCATTTGATTACTCATGCTTATTCAAAAGCATTGTTATTTTTAGGATCTGGATCCATTATTCATTCCATGGAAGCTATTGTTGGATATTCTCCAGATAAAAGTCAAAATATGGTTCTTATGGGCGGTTTAACAAAACATGCCCCAATTACAAAAACCGCTTTTTTAATAGGTACACTTTCTCTTTGTGGTATTCCACCTTTTGCTTGTTTTTGGTCCAAGGATGAGATTCTAAATGATAGTTGGTTGTATTCACCAATTTTCGCAATAATAGCTTGTTCCACAGCAGGATTAACTGCATTTTATATGTTTCGAATCTATTTACTTGTTTTTGAAGGATATTTAAACGTTCATTTTCAAAATTTCAATGGAAAGAAAAATAGTTCTTTCTATTCAATATCTTTATGGGGCAAAGAAGAAAAAAAAAAATTAAAAAACAAAATTCATTTATTATCTTTATTAACAACTAATAATAATGAAAGGACTTCTTTTTTTCGGAAGAGGACATATTCACATCGAATTAATCGAAATGTCAAAAGCATAAGACATCTTTTTCTTGATAGTACCTATTTTGGTACTAAAAACATTCCGTTTTTTTATCCTCATGAATCAGACAATACTATGCTATTTTCTATGCTTGTATTAGTACTATTTACTTTCTTCGTCGGGTCCATTGGAATTTCTTTCAGCCAAGAACCAATAGATTTGGATATTTTATCTAAATTGTTAATTCCGTCTATAGACCTTTTACATCAAAATTCAAAGAATTCTGTGGATTGGTATGAATTTTTTACAAATGCAACTTTTTCGGTGAGTATAGCTTTTTTCGGAATATTTATAGCGTCTTTTTTCTATAAACCAGTTTTTTCATCTTTACAAAATTTGAACTTATTTAATTTATTTCAAAAAAGTGTTCCTAAAAAAATTATTGCTGATAAAATAATCAATGTTATATATGATTGGTCATATAATCGTGGTTATATAGATGCTTTTTTTGAAGTATCTTTAATTGCGAGTGTAAGAAAGGTAGCTAAATTCAATTATTTTTTTGATAGACAAGTAATTGATGGAATTCCAAATGGAATTGGGATTTCCAGTTTTTTTATAGGAGAGGCTATCAAATATGTGGGGGGGGGACGAATTTCTTCGTATATTTTCTTTTTTGTATTCATCTTTTTAGTAATTTGTTATTCTATATTTATATAATAAAATTAGATAATAATGTACTACTATTCAACCTAAATTGGGATTATCCGCTAAGAATTCAAGCTTCGGGTAGATCAAGAAAACAGCAGTATCAGCTGCAACAGGAGTATATTATAAATTCTTTTCTCTTTTTCCTTTTTGTTTTAAAAGATTCTATTCGAAATTATTTTGTCTTTTTTTATCTAGATTTAATAGATTCA